CTATTTGTTCCATGATCTATGGGTCTACTGGAGCTACCCACTTCGATCAATTAGCCAAAATTTTGACCGGATATGAAATCACTGGTGCTCGATCTAGTGGTATTTTTATGGGGATTCTATCTATCGCTGTAGGATTCCTATTCAAGATCACTGCAGTTCCTTTTCGGGCGGCTGTAGGACGGACGGCCGCCTATAGGTGGTAGGGTAGGGTGGGTGGTACCGCTCAGATTGCGGCCAATCTTCCTAACCGCGCGCGGGCCGGGCTTAGAGCGCGTGAAACTCATCACTACCTCGTAAGGGCGTTGAGACCATAGCATGTTACACGAAAGCGCCGCTTTCTCTGGAGTGTTGTCACACAGCTGCCCACCTAGAAGAGCCACTCGCTCTGTAGTGTTGTCACACAAGATAAGCACGCCGCCCGCCTGCTGGCCGGGCGAATCGAAGTTATCTTCCGGTCAACTGTCCACCCAGTCAAGTGCAAAAAACACAGTAGAATCACGCAACGCACGCTGCTGGTGTGCTTCCTGCCCGCGAGGAAAGAAAGAAGAGCAACAAGGTTTAGTTCAGATTTGACTGTTTGCAGCATGGGAGCGGATTACCCAAAAAATCCCTGGGAACAATGAAAAAAAAGATATCTCGGTAACGAAAACTATAGGGGGCTGTATTGGCGAGATCCAACGGTGAACAGCTGCCCAAAAGAAAAACCGCCTGGAAGTCCGAGGACCTTTAGTACCGTACCCTACCCCCGAACCAGCAGCCTTCGCGCCAAGCAAGACCGCCCTTGTCCCTTTCCTTTCTCCATTCCGCCCCCTTCTTTCTTCCAATAGAGTCTAAGGCAAAGCAAAAGGGGTTCGTATGCCTACTTTACCTACTTGAGGGAACGAACTTTGTTTCGTTTCCGGACTTATGGATTGGATTCAGTCAGCGTCACGACATAGTCAAGAAGGAGTGGCGCTTTGGTTACCGGCGAACGCTTCCAAAGGCGACCCTCTCGAGTTTCCGGCTGTTTCCTAGATTGAAGTAGCCTTTCGTCGCCCTACCAAACGAAAGAAGTCACTATCAAACAGCCCCCCCAACTAGTCGTATGGGGTGGGGTGCTTGTGGTAAGCTGCCTTGGATATGAGGAATTCCTAAAAAAAGGTATTTGACGAAGATCTTTCTATCAATAGATAGGATTTAGTGTTCGATATAGGGGATAGGATCCATCTGCTCTCTCTCAAAAAAATGGGGAGGGGGCAGATATAACGATATACAAAAAATCGGGAGATGATAAAGGATGCATAGACATCTAAGGGGATGCCTATTCTATTCCTCTTTTTTTTTTTTTTATAAGGCGGAATGCCCGCCAAGTTCAGATAAGGGAATGCTTTCCCCAACCATTAAGGGAAAGGCTCGACGAAGGGAGGGGGAAGGAAAACGCTTTCGGAGATAGAGATTTTATTTGTTTTTCATCGAAAACGAAGAAGGCCGAGGATGGCCTACGGTGCGTATTATCTGAGGGGAACACGCTTTTTCGACCGCGGTAGTATGATTGCCGGGCCCTCTCCTCGTTCCGCCCGCTGGCCTATTGGGATAGCAGCCTTCGGGCTTTGCCTGCCTTTTTTTTTAATTCCGGCTCGGCCCGGGAAAGCGCTGGCAACAACAGAAAGGAAGGGGTCCATGTAGCTGCTGCGCCCGCCCCCTTCTGGGCAGCAGGTTCGGCATCTACTAGAAAAGAGAGAATCCGCTTCAGATAACCACTCCTCTGCTAGGCAGCGTGTGGAATGGCCGAGAGCGGACCTTTTTGGATATATAATCCAAGTCGAGAGTGGAGTTACGGGAACAGCCGTCTGATGGAAAACTACTTTCACGTTCGGTTCAGAGAGCACTTTTTTCGTTGAGAATTCCTCGTTCCCTTTCGTGTAAATTCCCCTGCAACGAATTAAAAACTTGCGGGGCCCTATCTATTTCCCTCTCTCGAGCCCCGAAGAAAACCCCCTCCCCTTCGGACTCCACATCTCTTTTGACTCTATATATGTGGGCACCTGATATCTATGAGGGTTCACCCACCCCGGTTACAGCATTCCTTTCTATTGCGCCTAAAATATCTATTTCTGCAAATATTTCACGTGTTTCTATTTATGGTTCCTATGGAGCTACATTGCAACAAATCTTCTTTTTCTGCAGCATTGCTTCTATGATCTTAGGAGCACTGGCCGCCATGGCCCAAACGAAAGTAAAAAGACCTCTAGCTCATAGTTCAATTGGACATGTAGGTTATATTCGTACAGGTTTATCATGTGGAACCATAGAAGGAATTCAATCACTACTAATTGGTATCTTTATTTATGCATTAATGACGATAGATGCATTCGCCATAGTTTTAGCATTACGGCAAACCCGTGTCAAATATATAGCGGATTTGGGCGCTCTAGCCAAAACGAATCCTATTTCGGCTATTACCTTCTCCATTACTATGTTCTCATACGCAGGAATACCCCCGTTAGCCGGCTTTTGTAGCAAATTCTATTTGTTCTTCGCCGCTTTGGGTTGTGGGGCTTACTTCCTAGCCCCAGTGGGAGTAGTGACTAGCGTTATAGGTCGTTGGGCGGCCGGAAGGTTGCCACGAGTAAGTCAGTTTGGGGGACCGAAGGGTGCACCGGGCACGTAGCTTATCGAATCCAGTTGCGACACGGATGGGAATGCATGCTACGAAAGATAGAGTCGAGTCTGATACATCAAACGTCTAGTCAATATCCTTCTATGAGTCCACAATCACTACACGAGATGAACCTTGGTTTGGTGAATTGAAGTTGACCTTAGGTGTAATAGGGACTACCAGTTACTGTGCGCGATCGTATACTGAGGTGCTCCCCGCCGGTTGTTGGAACGACGCAAGATGAAGGGCCAAAAAGTACAGTATAAATAGGGGGTTACAAATTCTCCATCTCATTGGGGGCGGAAAACGAATAGACATCTCGATGTGATACAGCCTTTTCTATTTTAGTTGGTAAAGAACGGCGAAGTCCATCCGAACCGTCCAATGAAGAATAAAGAGGAGAGAAAAGCGCCAATGGCACGCGAAGCGAATGCGGAACGGGCACGGAGAAAAATAAGTGTGGAGGAGAAGCAGCCGAGCTCATTCCCTTCGCTTCCTGGGCCCAAAGCAGTGCAGTCTTTCCTGGCCAAATCAAGGATTTGGGGCTTCTTGCTACGCATATAAAAAAATCCATTTTTTCTTTTAGTAATATATATATGAATAGAAAGATAGATCCATCCAGATTTTTATATCTAAAAAAGAATAGATTTCATTCAACGTTTGATTCAAAGAACTGCGCTTAGCCCCCCCGCTCATGAAACGGCTCTGCTGCAATGGATGGCAGAGGGTCCGTAGTACCAAAAGTGCTGGAGTGATCCAGTAGCCGGGAAGGGGCCTAGAAGTGCCTACTACTATACCACACTACACTTGGCTCTACACATTTACAGAGCTAACCCAGAGCTAAGGGGGCTTCAATCCTTATTCCTTATCCCCCCTTATTCAGGGGGAAGAGTAGAGCCTCGAGAAGCACTGTTGAGAGGAAGAACCTTGGCTCCTCTTCATTCTCTACAGGGTTCCAACCCTTTCTTCAACATTAGGTGAGGGCAGAGATGGAAGAGATCGAACACGGGCAAGCTCGCTTTCCTTTTTGGGGATGGAGAAAGTGGACAAAACAGACTCGCATTTCCCAGTCGGGTTCCTTTTTCGTCTCGCATTTCTCATAGAACAAATATGGGAAAAGAATCATATTGAAAACGTTCCTAACCGTAGAGCCGTGCATTGTAAGTGATCCGAACCCGCCCGGAGTGAGCCTCCCATAGAGGCAAGTGAAGTTGGTGAGCCGTATGATGGGCAACTATCTCCTGCGGTTCGGAGAGGACTCAGCTGTTAGTTAGAACCCCCTTGGTTTCGGGGTGGACCCTTTCACTCTATTTTATTATATACGCTTAGCGAAAAGAATGTTTTTTGATACACCTAGGACATGGATTCTATATGAACCAATGGATCGTGACAAGTCGTTACTACTAGCAATGACTTCCTCTTTCATTACTTCATCCTTTTCATATCCCTCTCCCTTGTTCTCAGTTACTCATCAAATGGCACTCAGTTCATATCTTTAAGTTCGATCATTGACAAGGTTCAAAGAAAGGGTGGCCATTGAAAAATAATCGATTCCAAACCACAATGCATCACCTGAAATTGCTAATGTAATATAGTATTCGACAACATTCTTCAAATCTAGCTACGTTTTTTCAGACGGAAGGCCGCCCTACTAAAGATAAGGGATTCAAGCCGTATTAGTTTTGATTAGCTGTCCGGAGTAAGTATTGGCTGTTGGCATGTCCGAGCTAAGATTGGTTGAGGCGGGTAAAGACGGTTGCGTAGCTTACTTGGTAAAGGACTTCTTTAGTTTAGCGGTCATGGATCGATTCTAGGTGGTTAACTTGTATACCCGAGTTCACGTTCTGATCTAGCAAATCGACTTTTCCCATAGTTTTGGACAAGACAGGTGGGAACCTGGAGGTAAAGCCTCTGTTAAAGCAATCGGGCAAATGCTAGTATACTAGCTTACTAGCTTTAGTAGCTTGTGTACTAGCCTGTTAAAGGAAGCAGGGGTACGCGGATTTGGGATGCTAACTAAGTAGACGCGTAAGCGAGGTGCGAAAGCAGGCGGGCAACAAGTGGATCGGGCTACCGGTTTATTTGCTCGTTAGGCTTTCCTGTTCGAGCAGGCATAGGAACAGTTAAGCCAGCATAGAGCAAAGCTCAACCAATGGGCTATTTGCTATAGTTCAAAGCCCTGTTCATAGAAGGTCCGGAGACATGAGAAGGTGGTTTACTTACTTGCTGCTTTTAAGAGTCTAGCTGCTGTTCCAAAGCTTTCATGCGGGAGAACGAGATGCGAACAAGGGGCAAAGGAGCAGATCAGGTTGTTTACTTACTTTTGTACTAGCGTGAGGCGTTAAAGGAGTACTTTATTTGGGCTGCTAAGTAGAAGTAGAAGCTATAGGCGAAGGCTTTCGCGCCTTGCTGTTAAGTAAGGTGGAAGCTAGCTACTTGCTTGTTAAAGGTGCTTGCCCGCGGCTATTCGTAGATCTCCCTATAGCCGATTGTGTTACTTTCAATCCTTAGTATTAGTAGCGGGTATTAGGTGAGAGGGCGCCTATCTCATAGCTGTTACTGTGCTTTCCGGATACCTTTCCATGCTTTAACAAGCCAGCTACGCACCTTGCGCTTAAAAGCAAGTAGCTTTTATTTGGGAATAGGCTGTAAGTAAAGTAGTATGAGTTGAAGTGAAGGGCGCTAGTAAGTAATAATAAGTAGAGCGGAAGACTGTTGGCTGAACAAAAGACGTATGACTTGAGAAAGTCAGATCTCCGATCGGTTGTCGGGAAAAGGAGCTCCTATGGTACTTTAGAATAAGAATAATAGGGACTAATAGGAGAATGCAAATAATAGGTCCTTTTAGCCAAATCCAGGCGTAGCTAGGCAGCTACTCTCTAGCTTCCAGCTATTCTTCCGGACTTGAAGCCAAGTAAAGGCAGCTTGCTGTTGAGTTATAGTCTTGGACTTAGGCGGGGAACCTCAGTTAAACAAACTAGTAATCTAATCAGTCATCTAATCTTAGGCTTCGCTACCTGACTTATCAGCCAGCAAGTAAACAACCTTAACCCCCCGTAAGGAGTTGGCAGCGTTTCGAGCTAGGAGTTGAACCAAGGCCGCTATTCCGGACTTAGAGATAGTAGTTCCCAAGTATGATATGAAATAGGAAGGAATAGAGTAAAGGCCTTGTCCTACTCTAATACAAGTAAGTAGCTAACGCGACCTTAATCCCCTGAAGTAAGGATTATGAAGCTCAGGAGCAAGAGTAACTGTAGTTGCGGGCCGTAACTGCGGGCAGTTCGAGTTCTAGTTCTTTACAAGACAGATGGGAACTGTAGCTAACAAGTGTGCCCTGAGTGGAATCCTACTTATACTCTTTCTACTATATTGGCAGGACGGGTGCCAAGTTATTAGTAGCTAGGCAGCTAAGCCAGTAGTAGCTCAGTTCAGGTCAGGGCATGAAGCTACAGGTTCTATTTGCGGTCGTGAGACAGAGGTCAGAGGCAACTTGTTATATAGGTAGCCGTGCGTGTTAATAGATCTTCTTCTATACTAGTAGTAGCAGTAGTGGGTGAATCGCTTTCTTAGGTAAGGTTTAGTTTCTTTATTAGAAGGATAAGCACGGTTATTGCTCTTTGTCCCAACATTCCGCCGGGGTAGGCTACTAACTTGCTCGTTAGAAGTAGTTAACGAACGGAAATAAGGCCATTTGATGTCTATAAGTGAAGATTGGATGGATGCCCGCTCCTTGGGTATGCTTTCAAAAGGGCTTTTTTCATACGTGCCGGTGTTCGTGGTCTGTTGGTTTTTCTGTTCTCGTGGGGGAAGGCGGGATTGGCGCATCTACAAGTTGAGAGTGTGCTCGGGCAAGTGGGCTAACCAGAACTACTAGTAACGGGATTTGCCTGCAATACGAGTAAGGGGAACTCTTGTTCGAGAACTTTAGCTAGGTTAGCTAGCTCAGCTTCTCCTATGGCTATTTGGATTAAGGAAGTAGGGTAATGCGCGGACAAAGAAGGCCTAATAAATGGTGAGTCGAATCAGGCGTGGCTGCCGTTCCAAGGCTTTTATGCCGCCGTTCAGGCCTTATTTAAGATAGGAGAATGAGGTTAAAGCCGGCTTTTGCCTAAGGCGAGTAGCAGACTCTGGTTTCAGTGCACGTGTGGAAGGCAACTCTGTTTAGCCAGCAAGCATAGGAAATGAATCCCCCGGGGGAACTTACTATTAATGCTAATCCATTAGTTCTAGCTCGAAGTTTGCCCTTAGTTGTCTCGAAGTTAGCTGCTTGGCATGAGGCAGTCTTAGTGAGTAGCTTGGCTTGCTCATGCGGAAAGAAAGTAACCAGGGAATTCATATACTAATCCAGCTCGAGAAGCGATCGGGAGTTCAAGCAGATGTTAAATTAGGGTGAGGTTTACTATTCTAGTCTACAGGCTAAACGAAATCCTGAGTATCGACTGTCGTGTGAGTCTCGACCAATGTGTAGCTGCGGCTATAAGTAACGGCATTCCCCGTTAAGATAACAGGATTCAAGCTTGCTTGTGTGTACGTGCTTGTTATAGGTAGATGTAGATGTGAAGGTGCCTAAGGAACCGCCCTAAAATACGTTGTTAGAGGCGTTGGCTATTCGTAGATCTGTTATACAGGCGATTTAGCTACTTTCAATCCTTAGTTTCAACTCTTCAGTGAGTCTTGCTATCCCCCAGTCGTAACTCTACCTTGTGGACTCTAACAAGCTCTCTTCGCTTCTCCCCTGGCTTAAACAAGCCAGTAGCTAACCCCCTCTAACAAGCAGGCGAACCACCTCGTGTTGTTAGTTCGCTCTCATGGACCGATTGTGCTACTTTCAACTCTGAGTAGCGGGGGGGATACCTGCAGAA